ACCCAGGCGGATATACCCTATAAAATATATCCCGTAGCAAGCGTAGTTCAATGGTAAAACATCTCCTTGCCAAGGAGAAGATACGGGTTCGATTCCCGCCGCTCGCCAGCTTAATTTAGTAAGGTACTATGATAAAAAATTGAGTCTAGTTGACTACTTAACTACTTATATTAAATTAAGTAGGTGTTAGTCTAGTACCGTATCCCTTACTATCTTACCCTTCCTTTGCACCCCACTCAAAAAAAAAGGGCCTCCGCCGGCGGGAATCGAACTCGCCAACAGGGCTCCCTAAATCAGGGATTCACCGAGACGAACAACTGGCAAACTGCTTTTAAAGGGAAGGGAGGTAGACTGTGCCTTTCTTTCATTTCATTTTTCTTTTCTGCAGGGTAGGAAGGAGCCTTGAGAGTTCTTCTTGTAGGGGCAAGTGACTTTGTAAACTGCTCAATTTGGCCCTCTAGGGCCGGGAACTAATGAATAAAAAAGGGTTGGATACCGCCCAGCCCTCTACCATATCTATACAAATAGAATAGTCCTTTTATACAGACAGCTAAGTGCGGAGACGGGAATCGAACCCGTGACCTCAAGGTTATGAGCCTCGTGAGCTACCAAACTGCTCTACTCCGCTCTGGAGGGCCGGAAACTGGTGGACGAAAAAGGTTGAATACAGGCCTCTACCATGTCTAGACAAATAGAATAGTCCTTTTATACAGAATGGAGCGGGTAGCGGGAATCGAACCCGCATCGTTAGCTTGGAAGGCTAGGGGTTATAGTCGACGTTGGTTGATTATTTTTAACGTCTCTAATTCAAAACCGAACATGAAATTTGGATTTCATTCGGCTCCTTTATGGATATTCTCACCACTTAACATCTATGTCAGCTTTTCTATCTGAATGGAACCAAAGCTCTCCGCTTTCTAGATGATCCCTATAGAGTAGGAAATAGAAATTCTACTAAATCTATCTAATCTACTTACTTCGTTCCTTAATTTTATTCAAGAGATCCTGAGGAAAAGAATTGGGTTTCCACCGAGCTGAAACAATATGCTGATGGTTCTAGTAAACCAAAACTACCGTTTTTTAGCTATTTGGCTTCCATTTCCTTTTTTAACAAAAGAAGATTTAGTTACGATTGGAAATAAACTTTTTTGTATCTTCATCCATAGATCCTCTACTCATATTTTAAAAATGGGAATACTTAATCCAATGCAAAATTATGCTTCGCGACTCTGTATTCATAATCCAATTTGTATTTTGGATGCAATTTCCATTAGTCTTTGGATACAAATCGCGAGAATGTATATTATTCCTCAATATGCTATTGAGAGGAAAAGGATTAAATCCTTTATAAGAACTAAAGTTTTCATCGGAATATAAAAAACTTAAGGACGCCTTAAGTATATCATTTCAAATCCAGTTATTAATAGAACGAATCACACTTTTACCACTAAACTATACCCGCTACATGTAGATTATGATACCAACGCTACCCTTTGTCAAGGGTAGCCATTCGAGAAGGAGGCTAATTCCCCCTTATTGAATCAAATGGAGAAGGTTCATGACAGTGAGCGATTGGTACTTCGATCGCGGGCCTTTACTTTAGGGTTTAGATAGCCTCTCTGGTCTGTAAAATACATATCTTCTTACCATCCCAATAGCGTATGAACCTAATGTATGCATTTCGATTAGGGTCATATTCTTATTCTATGGTTACGACTACAATGATCATTATTTGCTTTGCGAGGACGTAAGTGTGCCAGACTGCTGTAAGGAACAGTTTGATTATTCCTACAATATACACTAGGAGATATAGGGGGCAGCACTGCCCCCATAAATCCCTTTCTTCTTTTTCCCTCTAGGATCGTGAATCTTATATTTTCGATATCCGTATACCATCGAACCCTTAGGGTTCCAGAATCCTCCTTTTTCCTAGTCTTCGGAAACAGAAAACCCATAGCCAGGAGGAGTTAGGTATCTCAAGTACCCCTTTTCCAAGGGGTACCTGCTAAAAATCGCTTCAACAAATCCGTCCAAAACTTTTTAATTTTAAGAAAAATTTCAAAGTTTTGAACTCGAAGCTTTTTCCAAGAGATCCCTGCTATAAACAATCTCAATCTCTCACCAAAACATAAAATAAGTATCTCACAGAAAATTACTGCCCAGACATATGGATACATTAAAATTGCTAATTCCTTTATACACCACCCAATAAATATTATAGGATCTAAAACAAAAAAGCGGAAAATTGTCACCACTAAATCAACCAATTCAAGAAAAAAGTCCCTAATTCTGCAGTACGTTCTGAGTACGTGAAAAGAAATTTCCCCAAAGATAAAGACAAAAAAGCCTACCACAGCTCTTATTGCCCCTTTGACCAATTTTTTGGTCCAACTAACTATGTTACTCAACAATTTAATCATATTTGCCCCCCTTTGGACACTATAAAATTTTATATTTGTTCCTCCTTTTGGAACTATACAATAGAACTTTCATGCTTTAGTTTGGTGAATCGTAAGAAATCCTGTTTACATACCTATGAAGTTACCCTCCATAGGTATATTATATACTACTAATAATTTTTTATTTGTCAACCCTTCTTCACATATTTTATTATTATTAGTAATATACGCACATTTCCTATAATAAAATATTCTAAAAAAATCTCTACTTTGTGCAAATGATAAGAGAGAATGCAAATGATAAGAGAGAATATGAAAGATTTTCTTATTTTTCTTTATTTTCTCAAGATTTTGAACCTCGCCATGAATAAACTTCTATATCTCGATATATACATATATAATCTCTACATATATATTATGTACATTATGCAGTAGACCCATAATAGGAAATCAAAGTGGCTAATTTTTGAATTGAATAAAAAGCCCTTTTAACTCAGTGGTAGAGTAATGCCATGGTAAGGCATAAGTCATCGGTTCAAATCCGATAAAGGGCTTTTTAATTTGGTAGTAGAGTAATGCCATGGTAAGACGTAAGTCATCGGTTCGAATCCGATAAAGTACTTTTCTACTAAATTTATTATTTATTCACCTTTTTTTCTTTGTTTTTGAAAATTTCTCTATTTTTTTTCTTGAATTTTATGACTTAGTGCGGGATGCATGCATTTTTGGTCTGAACACTAAACGAAGCACGGAGTGTAAATTGCAAAAAAGAAATCAAATTGGACTCTTTTTCCTGTTAGATCAATCAAATAACTACCTGTACTGAACTAATCTAGAATCCCTTTTATTAATCTATTCTTATTTATACCCTTTAAATGAATTTCCCTAAAAAGTAGGAGATGATCCGTGAATTAACCTAACCATCAACTAAAAAAAAAAAATCCTAAGAAAGCATAACAGAAAAGTAGGAAAGACTCTTTGCTTTGGATCTAGTTATACTCTTCGAGTATATTGACAATTCCAAAAAACTGCTCATACTATCATTATAGTATAATGACGAGCGGTTGTATATGGCCCTATCGTTTAGTGATGCCCCTATCGTCTAGTGGTTCAGGACATCTCTCTTTCAAGGAGGCAGCGGGGATTCGACTTCCCCTGGGGGTAGGGAGTATTATGAAAGGAGGTTAATCATAGATTATCAAAAACCCTAGAATAAATTCTTCCTGGGTCGATGCCCGAGCGGTTAATGGGGACGGACTGTAAATTCGTTGACGATATGTCTACGCTGGTTCAAATCCAGCTCGGCCCAAAAATCTAGGGCTTCGTGAATATGAACTAAATCCATTTTTTTTCTTCCATAAAAAAAAATGTCTGATCCATAGAAATAAAGGATAAAGAGAAAGGGGGAAATTTCTTTCTAATCCATATCTCTCTCATTCCTTTTTTACAAACAAAAGAGTTTTTCTTATTGAAAGGTGGATTATCATCCATTTTAAGCGATAAAAAATCGCGACATACTAGTTATGTCACTCTCACTATACCCACATACGATATATGGGTATGTAGTATATGATTACTCTATTTCTTAGAGTACGACAGACGAATCGAATCTTCTTATGGTTCTATTTTAAAATAGGTATGCCATACACCCCGCGGGGATTGTAGTTCAATTGGTCAGAGCACCGCCCTGTCAAGGCGGAAGCTGCGGGTTCGAGCCCCGTCAGTCCCGAACTAGGGTTCAATGAATGGAGAAATTCATCTTTCCTTTTTCCGTAAAAAATTTCCATCAAAAAAGGGGGGCAGGAGACAAGATCAAATACCTATGGGGCATCCTTACTTCAGTTTTTTGATTTCTTTTTTTCATTAAAGAGGGAGGGAAGGCCTATAGGAATTTCTTTTTTCACTACTCCCGGTTGATAAAGAAAGACATACATATCATATGTGGATTAGTATAATTTAGGATATTACTCTATCCTTATGATGATACCATCCTCATCTTAACTTCCTATTCGACTCTTATGGATTATGGAATAGAGTACCGGTATTTTATCGGAATCCATACATAAATTGTATTCGTTTATTCTTAGACAGTGAATTTAATATAATTAGTACTTTTTGGGTTAAACCAGGCCCCTTCCATTTTGTAGTTCCAACTTTGTTTGTGTATGTTCAATGACTAATTGGAAAGAATCTATCTCATTCTCATTCCATTTGCGGACTCCTTTTTTATGGATCCGCTCTCATCTTTAGACCCCAAAAGTGGATACTGATAGTAACCTAATAAAATAAAAGAAAAACCAAGCAAAGCAAACGCCCTTTTTCCTAAATCTAAAATATTCGATTTTTTTTATTTAAGCCCTCTTTTCTCCATCTCACTTCTATTTCTACTGCTTATTTGTATGTCTATGTGACCCATAGAAAGTCGGTCATATAATACATACATACATAATTGTATGTATAACTATAAGAAAAAGGAAGGGAAATTGGATAAGATAAGAAAGATCGTGGGTTATAGATATAGAAAAGAAAAAGTGGAAAAGGATGAAAAAAAGAGAGAATTCCTAATCCAATCAAAAAACCTATTTTGGTCTTAGTATGGATAAGGGATCTTCCTATGTTATACTATTCCACTCTCAACCATGAATTGATTTGATAGATCCGATATTCATAATATTGAATTGATTCAGTATTATCAGAATGCAAGTCCTCCCCTTGAATTTACGGGATACCCCTTTTTCCTCTCCATGGGATTACATCCCGAGTTATTGCGAAAAAAAAAAGAGGTTATGGAAGTCAATATTCTCGCATTTATTGCTACTGCACTGTTCATTCTAGTTCCTACTGCCTTTTTACTTATTATTTATGTAAAAACAGTCAGCCAAAATGATTAATTGGAATTCCAATTAATCATTGAAGAAATGAAAAAGGGATTAAATAAAATAAAAATCCAAGTCTTAAATGAAAGGATCTGGTTGGAATCATAAAGTGTGGTAGAAAAAACTATATGTAGTTCTTTCTACCAAACTTTAGAGTCTTTCTATTATATTATCTTGAATCTACATAGAATAGATTAGTAGATTGAAATAGTAGTCTAATTCAATTTCTTTTTTCACTGCATCCACTTAAATTCAATCAAGTCAAAATAAAAAAATCGAAGACAATTCTTCACGAAAGAATCCATGGAGGGAGAGAAAAATAGTATGAGAATAGACTATAGTAAAAGAAAAAAAGTAAAAGTAAAAATCAGCGAATCTTTCATGCTTAAACATGCGGCGAGATGCTTCAAAAGATCATAAAAATTTTTCTAAGAATAAGAAAAGAGTAAAAAACAAATGGAAAATTTGCGATATGTTGTGAATAGCTCCGTGGAAGAAAGTCTAATTTTCTTATGTATAGAACTTTTTTAACCATTCGTCACTTCTAGTAGAAATTATGAATTGCTGTAATCGCTCTTTCTATTTCTATATAGTAGAATAGAACGACTCCTTCTTACAAGAGTTTCTTACAGGAGTGAAACAAAACTAAAGAAAGAAAGAATAAAGTTTGGCAAAATGATTAATGCAAAAGAATCAATTAAAGAAAAGAATTGATACAACAATTCGACTACTCAATCAATTAGTAGTATCCCTAGAGACCACTCCTCCCCCATACTACTAGTGAAAGAGAAAATGTAAAGACTACCATTAAAGCAGCCCAAGCGAGACTTACTATATCCATGTAAATTATGTCTCCTATTTCTATGAAGGAATTATTCTACTATTGATCAATAATCATAGTGGAATCAAGGGTACAGAGTCAAAAAGGGATTCTGCCCTAAGGCTATGGATGAATCAGTTCAAGGAATTTACTCCTAACAAATTCTTATAGGATTTCTGGTAGAATTGGAGAGCATTAAGTATAAATACGATACATAGCCCTTTTCCTTAAAAAAGAGTACGGGGATGATGTCCTGAATAGAAGACGCGGGAATAGGAAGATTTTTTCTTCCTTTTGTTACCCTTTTTTTATAAGCAAAGGACGTCAGAATATACCATAAAATTAGGTTAGATAAATATTTATTGGATACCTACCTTGCCTATGTTTATTTTGAACCTAAACCCTACAGCCCCACTTTCTATCATTTCTATCATTCTATGAAAGAATGAGGAGACTTTATCCACAACTCCTAAATTGATTTTTGATCAGCCTATTCAATCTGATTCTCGACGGAATCAGTAGCCCTTACTTTAGTGTATGTAGGTAGCATAAGATGTACGATAAATAAAATGTATAATAATTAGGAAGTCTTGATATTCCTTCGTGGAGTCCCTTCTTCAATCTTAGATTGAAAAAAAAAGAATGCCCCTTAGGAGCCCTTTGGATATCAAGATCTCTGACATCTTATCCTCGTAGTTTTAAATTCTCGAATCGAATCAATTAAGAATCAATTCAAATTAATAAAAGAATAAGTAAACGCTACCTCATCCCTATTGGTAGCCGTTTGGGCCACTACCGACAAAACAAACCCTAGTTTGAGGATAGAACTATGGATTCTCAAAATCCAGTATCGCCAGGCCTAGTTATTCTCTTGCCCCAGCTTATGCGGGGTACTAATTTGTCGAGTTCGATCAGTACTATAAGCCTAAGTATTTTATTGATCAGGCGGCACCCAGATTTGAACTGGGGATAAAGGATTTGCAGTCCCCTGCCTTACCGCTTGGCCATGCCGCCAAAAAATCCGATCTAAAATCGAGAAAAGAGCAAGTATTCATCCACGTTTTCTTACTAAAACCCCCTTTCTTTTATCTTGAATCTAATTCTACTTACTTTTTTCCAATATTTTTCAAAAAATCTATTCCTGCTTTTTTTGGATCCAGTTTCGATTATTCTCCTCCATGGATTCTATCTTAAAACACACATTGCTAACACTAGAAAACTTCCCTTTTCTTTCTATTGAGATGAAAAGGAGAAAAAGTGGATTTCCAGTCACAGGCTGCAAAATTCAGAACAAATTGGAACCATTAATTAGAATTCTCTTTTTTTTTTTGAATTGCAGTAGTGAACGACTCTTAAATCGGTATTCTCTCCCCCCCTTCCTTTTAATGGCATAATAAAATAGAATGGGTTTATGCCTAATCCGTGTATGGGTAAACTCCAGGTACGAACAGCATTATTATCCATAACAGCATTATTATCCATGGATCCCCCTTATGTACATATCTCTATGGGGAATCGTGCTTTAATTTTTCATTGCATTAAATATCTTGAATAAAAAAAGGAAATTTGCTCTGATATAGAGTATGACCTGACCATCTTGGCCCACCCAAGTGAAATTACGATAAAAGCAGGGATATGTGGAGAGGTGGATAACTAGATTGGCATGTACTTAAAAAAAGGACTTACTTTATTTTAGGATTCTACAATGAAATCCTATATTTTCTAGCAATTCTACTACTACGAAACAAAAAAGAACCCTCAAATTCTTTTTTGAAATTAAACTAAGCGTGCTATTCTAAATCGAACTAAAGTCAAACTTTCTAGTGCTTATAAATTATTATATTATATTATGGCTTTATCCCATTCATAGAAAAGAGATAAAATGAGAAATCTTTGCCATCCAATCTGATTAGAATATCATTAAGTGGCAGAATTTTTTTCTAGGAATGTTTTATCAATTCATTTTCATTCGATTTGTACCCCTGGCAAATTCGAACTTTCCTCGAAATTGTCTCTATTCATATGTATGAAATACATATATGAAATACGTATGTGGAGTTCCCTAGAATTTCATGTGATTCAGTAAACAGAACATAAATTCCATGATTGCTAGATCGATCCATAGGGATTGATGAAGAGTGAGCTGATAATGGAATTTTTCTTCGATAAAAAGGAAACTTAAGATTAAGATGCTCCGGAATGGAAATGAGGGAATGTCCACAATACCCGGATTTAGTCAGATCCAATTCGAGGGATTTTTTAGGTTCATTAATCAAGGCTTGGCAGAAGAACTTGAGAAGTTTCCAACAATTAAAGATCCAGATCACGAAATTGCATTTCAATTATTTGCGAAAGGATATCAATTGCTAGAACCCTCAATAAAAGAAAGGGATGCTGTGTATGAATCACTCACCTATTCTTCCGAATTATATGTATCTGCGAGATTAATTTTGGGTTTCGATGTGCAAAAGCAAACCATTTATATTGGAAACATTCCTATAATGAATTCCTTAGGAACCTTTATAATAAATGGAATATACCGAATTGTGATCAATCAAATATTGCTAAGTCCTGGTATTTACTACCGCTCGGAATTAGACCATAAGGGAATTTCTATCTACACCGGGACTATAATATCAGATTGGGGAGGAAGATCGGAATTAGCAATTGATAAAAAAGAAAGGATATGGGCTCGCGTGAGTAGAAAACAAAAGATATCTATTCTAGTTCTATCATCAGCTATGGGTTCGAATCTAAGAGAAATTCTAGATAATGTTTCCTACCCTGAAATTTTCTTGTCTTTCCCGAATGCTAAGGAGAAGAAGAGGATTGAGTCAAAAGAAAAAGCTATTTTGGAGTTTTATCAACAATTTGCTTGTGTAGGTGGGGACCTGGTATTTTCGGAGTCCTTATGTGAGGAATTACAAAAGAAATTTTTTCAACAAAAATGTGAATTAGGAAGGATTGGTCGACGAAATATGAATCGGAGACTAAATCTTGATATACCTCAGAACAATACATTCTTGTTACCACGAGATGTATTGGCCGCTACGGATCATTTGATTGGAATGAAATTTGAAACGGGTATACTTGACGATGACGATATGAATCACTTGAAAAATAAACGTATTCGTTCGGTTGCGGATCTGTTACAAGATCAATTCGGACTGGCTCTTGATCGTTTACAACATGCGGTTCAAAAAACTATCCGTAGAGTATTCATACGTCAATCGAAACCGACTCCACAAACTTTGGTAACTCCAACTTCAACTTCGATTTTATTAATAACTACTTATGAGACCTTTTTTGGCACATACCCCTTATCTCAAGTTTTTGATCAAACTAATCCATTGACACAAACTGTTCATGGGCGAAAAGTGAGTTGTTTGGGTCCTGGAGGATTGACGGGGAGAACTGCAAGTTTTCGGAGTCGAGATATTCATCCGAGTCACTATGGGCGTATTTGTCCAATTGACACGTCCGAAGGAATCAATGTTGGACTTACTGGATCCTTAGCTATTCATGCGAGAATTGATCACTGGTGGGGATCCATAGAGAGTCCATTTTATGAAATATCTGAGAAAGCAAAAGAAAAAAAAGAGAAACAGGTGGTTTATTTATCACCAAATAGAGATGAATATTATATGATAGCAGCAGGAAATTCTTTGTCTTTGAATCAGGGTATTCAGGAAAAACAGGTTGTTCCAGCTAGATACCGTCAAGAATTCCTGACTATTGCATGGGAACAGATTCATGTTAGAAGTATTTTTCCTTTCCAATATTTTTCTATTGGAGGTTCTCTCATTCCTTTTATTGAGCATAATGATGCGAATCGGGCTTTAATGAGTTCTAATATGCAGCGCCAAGCAGTTCCGCTTTCTCGGTCCGAGAAGTGCATTGTTGGAACTGGATTGGAACGCCAAACAGCTCTAGATTCGAGGGTTTACGTTATAGCCGAACGCGAGGGGAAGATCATTTCTACTGATAGTCACAAGATCCTTTTATCAAGTAGTGGGAAGACTATAAGTATTCCTTTAGTTAACCATCGGCGCTCTAACAAAAATACTTGTATGCACCAAAAACCTCGGGTTCCGTGGGGTAAATCCATTAAAAAAGGACAAATTTTAGCGGAGGGAGCTGCTACAGTTGGTGGGGAACTTGCTTTAGGAAAAAACTTATTAGTAGCTTATATGCCATGGGAAGGTTACAATTTTGAAGACGCAGTACTAATTAGCGAACGTTTGGTATGTGAGGATATTTATACTTCTTTTCACATCCGAAAATATGAAATTCAGACGGATACGACAAGCCAAGGCTCCGCTGAAAAAATCACTAAAGAAATACCACATCTAGAAGAACATTTACTCCGCAATTTGGACAGAAATGGAGTTGTTAGGTTGGGATCCTGGGTAGAAACTGGCGATATTTTAGTAGGTAAATTAACGCCTCAGATAGCGAGCGAATCCTCGTATATCGGGGAAGCTGGATTATTACGGGCCATATTTGGTCTTGAGGTATCCACTTCAAAAGAAACTTCTCTCAAACTACCTATAGGTGGAAGAGGGCGCGTTATCGATGTGAAATGGATCCAGAGGGACCCCCTAGACATAATGGTTCGTGTATATATTTTACAGAAACGTGAAATCAAAGTTGGGGATAAAGTAGCCGGAAGACACGGGAATAAGGGGATCATTTCCAAAATTTTGCCTAGGCAAGATATGCCCTATTTGCAAGATGGAACACCTGTTGATATGGTCTTCAATCCCTTAGGAGTACCCTCACGAATGAATGTGGGACAAATATTTGAAAGCTCGCTCGGATTAGCAGGGGATCTGCTAAAGAAACATTATAGAATAGCACCCTTTGATGAGAGATATGAGCAAGAGGCTTCAAGAAAACTTGTGTTTTCAGAATTATATGAAGCCAGTAAACAAACAAAAAATCCATGGGTATTTGAACCCGAGTACCCGGGAAAAAGTATAATATTTGATGGAAGAACAGGAGACCCCTTCGAACAACCTGTTCTAATAGGGAAGTCCTATATCTTAAAATTAATTCATCAAGTTGATGAGAAAATCCATGGACGTTCTACTGGGCCCTACTCACTTGTTACACAACAACCCGTTAGAGGAAGAGCCAAGCAAGGGGGACAACGAGTAGGAGAAATGGAAGTTTGGGCTTTAGAAGGATTTGGTGTTGCTCATATTTTACAAGAGATACTTACTTATAAATCTGATCATCTTATAGCTCGCCAAGAAATACTTAATGCTACGATCTGGGGAAAAAGAGTACCTAATCACGAGGATCCTCCAGAATCTTTTCGAGTGCTCGTTCGAGAACTACGATCTTTGGCTCTAGAACTGAATCATTTCCTTGTATCTGAGAAGAACTTCCAGGTTAATAGGGAGGAAGTTTGATCGGAATAAATATAAATTCTTTTCTTATTTCTATTTTATGATTGACCAATATAAACATCAACAACTCCAAATTGGACTCGTTTCCCCTCAACAAATAAAGGCTTGGGCTAACAAAAACCTACCTAATGGGGAAGTCGTTGGCGAAGTTACAAGGCCCTCTACTTTTCATTATAAAACCGATAAACCAGAAAAAGATGGATTGTTTTGCGAAAGAATCTTTGGACCCATAAAAAGCGGAATTTGTGCTTGTGGAAATTCTCGAGCGAGCGTAGCTGAAAACGAAGACGAAACATTTTGCAAAAAATGCGGGGTAGAATTTGTTGATTCTCGGATACGAAGATATCAAATGGGATACATCAAACTCGCATGTCCCGTGACTCATGTGTGGTATTTGAAAGGTCTTCCTAGTTATATCGCGAACCTTTTAGATAAACCCCTTAAGAAATTGGAAGGCCTAGTATACGGCGATTTCTCTTTTGCTAGGCTCAGCGCTAAAAAACCCACTTTCTTACGATTACGAGGTTTATTCGAAGATGAAATTTCATCCTGTAACCACAGCATTTCTCCCTTTTTTTCTACCCCAGCCTTTGCAACATTTCGAAATCGGGAAATTGCGACAGGAGCAGGTGCTATTAGAGAACAATTAGCAGATTTGGATTTGCGAATTATAATAGAGAATTCCTTGGTCGAATGGAAGGAATTAGAAGACGAGGGGTATAGTGGAGATGAATGGGAAGATAGAAAAAGACGAATAAGAAAAGTTTTTTTGATTAGACGCATGCAATTGGCGAAACATTTTATTCAAACAAACGTAGAACCAGAATGGATGATTTTGTGCTTATTACCGGTTCTTCCTCCCGAATTGAGACCCATTATTTATAGGTCTGGGGATAAAGTAGTGACTTCGGATATTAATGAACTTTATAAGAGAGTTATCCGTCGGAACAACAACCTTGCCCATCTATTAAAAAGAAGTGAATTAGCGCCAGCAGATTTAGTAATGTGCCAGGAAAAGTTGGTACAAGAAGCCGTGGATACACTTCTTGATAGTGGGTCCCGCGGGCAACCAACGAGGGATGGTCACAATAAAGTATACAAATCACTTTCAGATGTAATTGAAGGTAAAAAGGGAAGGTTTCGCGAGACTCTGCTTGGGAAACGGGTCGATTACTCGGGGCGTTCTGTCATTGTTGTGGGTCCTTCACTTTCATTACATCAATGTGGATTACCTCTAGAGATAGCAATAAAGCTTTTTCAGCTATTTGTAATTCGCGATTTAATCACGAAATGCGCTACTTCTAATGTCAGGATTGCTAAAAGGAAAATTTTGGAAAAGGAACCCATTGTATGGGAAATACTTCAAGAAGTTATGCGGGGACATCCTGTACTGTTGAATAGAGCACCTACCCTGCATAGATTAGGCATACAGGCCTTCCAACCCACTTTAGTAGAGGGGCGTACTATTTGTTTACACCCATTAGTGTGTAAGGGTTTCAATGCAGACTTTGATGGGGATCAAATGGCTGTTCATCTACCTTTATCCTTGGAAGCTCAGGCGGAAGCCCGTTTACTTATGTTTTCTCATATGAATCTCCTATCTCCTGCTATTGGAGATCCTATTTGCGTACCGACCCAAGACATGCTTATCGGACTTTATGTATTAACGATTGGAAACCGTCGGGGTATTTGTGCAAATAGATATAATAGTTGCGGAAACTATCCAAATAAAAAAGTAAGTTACAATAATAATAATTATAAGTATACGAAAGATAAAGAACCCCATTTTTCTAGTTCCTATGATGCACTGGGAGCTTATAGACAGAAACGAATCAGTTTAGACAGTCCCTTGTGGCTCCGATGGAAACTAGATCAACGCGTCATTGGGTCAAGAGAAGTTCCGATTGAAGTTCAATATGAATCTTTGGGGACTTATCATGAGATTTATGCCCACTATCTAATAGTGGGAAATAGAAAAAAAGAAATCCGTTCTATATACATTCGAAGCACTATTGGTCATATTTCTTTTTATAGAGAAATAGAGGAAGCCATACAAGGATTTAGTCAGGCCTATTCATACACTATCTAAACAAGGAAGTTAGATTCGGCGATGCCCCTTTCGGGGGGCATTCCGATTTCGCTAGTATCATCATTTTTGCCGCGCGAATCCAGATTGAGATTAAGGAAAGGAAGTTAATTAAATTTTCGAATCACTGACTCAGGCCCATTGTCGAATCCTACTCAGCAATTGTCGAATCCTACTCATCCGAAAAAAGGGGGTACTTATGTATGGCGGAACGGGCCAATCTGGTCTTTCATAATAAAGAGATAGACGGAACTGCTATGAAACGACTTATTAGCAGATTAATAGATCATTTCGGAATGGGATATACATCCCATATACTGGATCAAATAAAGACTCTGGGCTTTCATCAAGCCACTACTACATCGATTTCATTAGGAATCGAGGATCTTTTAACAATACCCTCTAAGGGATGGTTAGTCCAAGAGGCGGAACAACAAAGTTTTCTTTTGGAGAAACACTATTATTATGGGGCTGTACACGCGGTAGAAAAATTACGCCAATCCGTTGAGATATGGTATGCTACAAGTGAATATTTGAAACAAGAAATGAATTCGAATTTTCGGGTAACGGATCCTTCTAATCCAGTCTATCTAATGTCTTTTTCAGGAGCTAGAGGAAATGCATCTCAAGTACACCAATTAGTAGGTATGAGAGGATTAATGGCGGATCCTCAAGGACAAATGATTGATTTACCTATTCAAAGCAATTTACGCGAGGGACTTTCTTTGACAGAATATATAATTTCCTGCTACGGAGCCCGCAAAGGGGTTGTGGATACTGCTGTACGAACAGCGGATGCTGGATATCTTACACGTAGACTTGTTGAAGTAGTTCAACATATTATTGTGCGTAGAAGAGATTGTGGTACTATCCGAGGTATTTCTGTGAGTCCTCAAAATGGGATGACGGAAAAACTTTTTGTCCAAACACTAATTGGTCGTGTATTAGCAGACGATATATATATCGGTTCACGATGCATTGCCGCTCGAAATCAAGATATTGGAATTGGATTAGTCAATCGATTCATAACTGCCTTTCGAGCACAACCATTTCGAGCACAACCAATATATATTAGAACCCCCTTTACTTGCCGGAGCACATCTTGGATCTGTCAATTATGTTATGGTCGGAGTCCCACTCATGGCGATCTGGTCGAATTAGGGGAAGCCATAGGTATTATTGCGGGTCAATCAATTGGGGAGCCAGGGACTCAACTAACATTAAGAACTTTTCATACTGGTGGAGTATTCACAGGGGGTACTGCCGACCTTGTACGATCCCCTTCGAATGGAAAAATCCAATTCAATGAGGATTTGGTTCACCCCACACGTACCCGTCATGGGCAGCCTGCTTTTCTATGTTATATAGACTTGCATGTAACTATTCAGAGTCAGGATATTCTATATAGTGTGAATATTCCCTCAAAAAGCTTGATTCTAGTGCAAAATGATCAATATGTAGAATCCGAACAAGTAATTGCGGAGATTCGTGCCGGAACGTCCACTTTGCATTTTAAAGAAAGGGTACAAAAGCATATTTATTCCGAATCAGACGGGGAAATGCACTGGAGTACTGATGTTTACCATGCGCCCGAATATCAATATGGTAATCTTCGTCGATTACCAAAAACAAGCCATTTATGGATATTGTCAGTAAGTATGTGCAGATCCAGTATAGCGTCTTTTTCGCTCCACAAGGATCAAGATCAAATGAATACTTATTCTTTTTCTGTTGACGGAAGATATATCTTTGACCTCTCAATGGCTAATGATCAAGTAAGACATAGACTGTTGGATACTTTTGGTAAAAAAGATAGGGAAATTCTTGATTATTCAACGCCGGATCGAATCATGTCCAACGGCCATTGGAATTTTGTCTATCCTTCTATTCTTCAAGATAATTCGGATTTATTGGCGAAAAAGCGAAGAAATAGGTTCGTCATTCCATTACAATATCATCAAGAACAAGAGAAAGAACTAATATCCTGTTTGGGGATTTCGATTGAAATACCCTTTATGGGTGTTTTACGTAGAAATACTATTTTTGCTTATTTTGACGATCCACGATACAGAAAAGATAAAAAGGGTTCAGGAATTGTTAAATTTAGATATAGGACCCTAGAGGACGAATATAGGACTCGAGAGGAAGACTCAGAGGACAAATATGGGAGCCCAGAGAACGAATATAGGACCCGAGAGGACGAATATAGGACTCGAGAGGAAGACTCAGAGGACAAATATGGGAGCCCAGAGAACGGATATAGGACCCGAGAGGACGAATATGAAACCCTAGAAGATGAATATGGGATCCTAGAGGACGAATATGAAACCCTAGAAGACGAATATGGGATCCTAGAGAACGAATATGAAACCCTAGAAGACGAATATAGGACTCGAGAGGAAGACTCAGAGGACGAATATGGGAGCCCAGAGAACGAATATAGGACCCGAGAGGACGAATATGGAACTCTAGAGGAAGACTCAGAAGACGAATATGGGAGCCCGGAGGAAGGCTCAGAGGACGAATATGGGACTTTAGAGGAAGACTCAGAAGAAGACTCAGAGGACGAATACGGGAGCCCAGAGGAAGATTCTATCTTAAAAAAAGAGGGTTTGATTGAGCATCGAGGAACAAAAGAATTTAGTATAAAATACCAAAAAGAACTAGATCGGTTTTTTTTCATTCTTCAAGAACTGCATATCTTTCCGAGATCCTCATCCCTAAAGGTACTTGATAATAGTATCATTGGAGTGGATACACAACTCACAAAAAATACAAGAAGTCGACTAGGTGGATTGGTCCGAGTGAATAGAAAAAAAAGCCATACGGAACTCAAAATCTTTTCCGGAGATATTCATTTTCCTGAAGAAGCAGATAAGATATTAGGTGGTAGTTTGATACCACCAGAAAGAGAAAAGAAAGATTCTAAGGAATCAAAAAAAAGGAAAAATTGGGTCTATGTTCAACGGAAAAAAATTCTCAAGAGCAAGGAAAAGTATTTTGTTTCGGTTCGACCTGCAGTCGCATATGAAATGGACGAAGGGAGAAATTTAGCAACACTTTTCCCGCAGGATCTCTTGCAAGAAGAGGATAATCTCCAACTTCGACTTGTCAATTTTATTTCTCGTGAAAATAGCAAGTTAACTCAAAGAATTTATCACACCAATAGTCAATTTGTTCGAACTTGCTTAGTAGTGAATTGGGAACAAGAAGAAAAAGAGGAGGCTCGTGCTTCCCTTGTTGAGGTAAGAGCAAATGATCTGATTCGTGATTTCCTAAGAATTGAGTTAGTCAAGTCCACTATTTCGTATACACGAAGAAGGTATGATAGGACAAGTGCAGGACCGATTCCCAATAATAGGTTAGATCGAACCAATACCAATTCCTTTTATTCCAAGGCGAAGATTCAATCACTTAGCCAACATCAAGAAGCTATTGGCACCTTGTTGAATCGAAATAAAGAATACCAATCTTTGATGATTTTGTTGGCATCCAACTGTTCTCGAATTGGTTTATTCAAGAATTCGAAATATCCCAATGCGGTAAAAGAATCGAATCCTAGAATTCCTATTCGAGATATTTTTGGGCCCTTAGCCGCTATTGTACCTAGTATATCGAATTTTTCTTCATCTTACTATTTACTAACGCATAATCAGATCCTGTTAAAAAAATATTTGTTCCTTGACAATTTGAAACAAACCTTCCAAGTACTTCAAGGGCTTAAATACTCTTTAATAGATGAAAATCAAAGGATTTCTAATTTCGATAGTAACATCATGTTGGATGCATTCCATTTGAATTGGCACTTTCTCCATCATGATTCTTGGGAGGAGACGTTGGCAATAATTCACCTTGGACAATTTATTTGCGAAAATGTATGTCTATTTAAATCGCACATAAAAAAATCAGGTCAAATTTTCATTGTTAATATTGATTCCTTTGTTATAAGAGCAGCTAAGCCTTATTTGGCCACTACAGGAGCAACTGTTCATGGTCATTATGGAGAAATCCTTTACAAAGGAGATAGGTTAGTTACGTTTATATATGAAAAATCGAGATCTAGTGACATAACGCAAGGTCTTCCAAAAGTAGAACAAATCTTTGAAGCGCGTTCAATTGATTCACTATCGCCAAATCTCGAAAGGAGAATTGAGGATTGGAATGAGCGTATACCAAGAATTCTTGGGGTCCCCTGGGGATTCTTGGTTGGAGCTGAGCTAACCATAGCCCAAAGTCGTATCTCTTTGGTTAATAAGATCCAAAAGGTTTATCGATCCCAAGGGGTACAGATCCATAATAGACATATAGAGATTATTATACGCCAAGTAACATCAAAAGTGCGGGTTTCCGAAGATGGAATGTCTAATGTTTTTTCACCTGGGGAATTAATCGGATTATTGCGAGCGGAACGAGCAGGGCGAGCTTTGGATGAATCGATCTATTATCGGGCAATCTTATTGGGAATAACAAGGGCTTCCCTGAATACCCAAAGTTTCATATCTGAAGCAAGTTTTCAAGAAACTGCTCGAGTTTTAGCAAAAGCTGCCCTACGAGGTCGTATTGATTGGTTGAAAGGCCTGAAAGAAAACGTAGTTCTGGGGGGGATTATACCTGTTGGTACCGGATTCCAAAAATTTGTGCATCGTTCCCCACAAGACAAGAACCTTTATTTCGAAATTCAAAAAAAAAATCTATTCGCGTCGGAAATGAGAGATATTTTGTTTCTCCATACAGAATTAGTTTCTTCTGATTCTGACGTAACAAACAATTTCTATGAGACATCAGAACCCCCATTTACCCCATTTATACGATTTAAGGATACATAAAGCAGATTTTTTTACTTTAAACTAGACTTTTGCCCTTAGAACACTCACAGGTCAGATTTTCGATTTTTATTTTACTAAGTAAAAGAAGTCAGTTAATTCATTAAGGTTACGTTTATACCATGTATCAATGGCCAATTCTCAGTAGAAGGTTACATCGGAACAATTATTATTTATTTCAAGCTATTTCGGCTGTTTCATAATCTTCAAAAAGAAATAAATTCCGTAATGGAATGGTAGGATGAAAAAAAAAAGAAAAAATCAAAAGGAAGTGTGGAAAAAATGACAAGAAGATATTGGAACATCAATTTGAAAGAGATGATAGAAGCGGGAGTTCATTTTGGTCATGGTATTAAGAAATGGAATCCTAAAATGGCCCCTTACATCTCGGCAAAGCGTAAAGGTACTCATATTACAAATCTCGCTAGAACGGCTCGCTTTTTATCAGAAGCTTGTGATTTAGTTTTTGATGCAGCAAGTCAGGGAAAAAGCTTCTTAATTGTTGGTACCAAAAAAAGAGCAGCGGATTTAGTAGCATCAGCTGCAATAAGGGCTCGTTGTCATTATGTTAATAAAAAGTGGTTCAGTGGTATGTTAACGAATTGGTCGATTACGAAAACTAGACTTTCTCAATTTAGAGACTTAAGAGCAGAAGAAAAGATGGGAAAATTCCAGCATCTCCCAAAAAGAGATGTGGCAATCTTGAAGAGAAAATTATCGACCTTGCAAAGATATCTCGGCGGGATCAAATATATGACGAGGTTGCCGGACATTGTGATCGTCCTCGATCAGCAAAAAGAGTATATAGCTCTTCGGGAATGTGCCATTTTGGGGATTCCTACTATTTCTTTAGTCGATACAAATTGTGACCCAGATCTCGCGAATATATCGATTCCAGCCAACGATGACACTATGACTTCAATTCGATTGATTCTTAACAAATTAGTATTTGCAATTTGTGATGGCCGTTCTCTCTATATAAGAAATCAGGGCCGTTCTCTCTATATAAGAAATCGTTGATTAAGAAGAATAGTGAATTCTTGGGCAACTTCGTAGATTTATGGGATCACTTACTATTCTTTTTTGTTTTGTATAGATAAAAGAAGGGGAATATTGATATATATTAGAGGGTATTGATATATATTATGATCTGATGTGATTTCTTGGTATACTAAATATAAGATTAATACTTCAAGTTGCTGAGTTCAGAAAGAGATGGTTGAATCAAAAGAATTCCTTTTTTGAAGTTCAATTTTTATCAGAGGACAATATGAATATTATACCATGTTCCATTAAAACACTCAAGGGGTTATACGATATATCGGGTGTAGAAGTGGGCCAACACTTCTATTGGCAAATAGGAAGTTTCCAAATTCATGCCCAAGTACTTATCACTTCTTGGGTCGTAATTACTATCTTGCTAGGTTCAGTTATCATAGTTGTTCGGAATCCACAAACCATCCCGACCGACGGTCAGAATTTCTTCGAATATGTGCTTGAGTTTATTCGAGACTTGAGCAAAACTCAGATTGGAGAAGAATATGGTCCCTGGGTTCCCTTTATTGGAACTATGTTCCTTTTT